GGTAAACAAAAGTCTACATAACAGTTCCAATGTTACGCCTTCAACCACTCGGCCATCTCTCCGACATCAGGATTATGACTGAGTACCTGGGTGAATAGCGAGTTATTCATCGTTTTTTAGATTATGGTTAATAGATACCTTTTTTGACCAGAAAATTTGTAAGTAGATAAAATCTTTTTTTATAAAAAAACGAGTCCGCTTTTATGTTAGTTCGTACTATAAAATTCCTTTGCTTTGTGAGAAAATTTTCTCACAAAAGAAAAGGTAAAGGAAATAAAAAGAGTTATAGAATGGATTACTACCTATGCCAAGATCGCGTATAAATGGAAATTTTATTGATAAAACCTTTACAATTGTAGCCGATATCTTATTACGAGTCATTCCGACAACTTCCGGAGAAAAAGAGGCATTTACTTATTACAGAGATGGTGCGATTTGATTATCATTATCATTATTTGTTTTATTTTTCACCGATTTGGAATAGAAAAAAACGAGTATTGAAAAAAAATCCACGCTTTTGAAGGTGAAGTTTATAATATAAAAAAGCAATCCCTTCTGTCATGTATCCACGATTAATGCAGCCTTAGATGCTTCAATTGTGAATTCTAGTATTGAGCAAAAGGTTTTTACCTATGGTTCCCGTATTACAGATCAATCCTACTAGACTAATACAATATACGAATAGGAGGCACAGGGGAAGAAGCACTACGCCGAGAAATCAACAACACGAAAACTTTCTTCAAAATGATTCCTTTTCTTTCTTCTTCTTCTTTTGGATTGGGACTAATTAAAATGGTTGGAACAATAAACATCCATCTCGTCCGTACTTTGGATACCCGTATAACCATTGAAGACTTTTGAAGTGACTAATTCCTGGAAATTTAGGGGCGTTGAGAACAAAGAAATTGTTATAGTTTCCTTTTTTATTTTTATCTAGTATGAACCCACTTGGTAGTAAGAAAAGATCTTTTACAAGAAGGTTGGCTAGGGATTTCTTGTAAAAACATTAGCCCCGCTTAGTTCATAATGACATCAAATTTTTCCATATATTTATTATTTTCATTATGCACCTAAAGGAGGAGCCGTATGAGATGAAAATCTCACATACGGTTCTGAAACGGAGAATTCGTTAAAGCGAATGACGACCGTAACGGATGTCGGCTCAATCTGAAGGAAATTATGCGGAAGCATTACAGAATTATTATGAAGCTATGCGACTAGAAATTGACCCCTATGATCGAAGTTATATACTCTATAATATAGGCCTTATCCACACAAGTAATGGGGAACATACCAAAGCTTTAGAATATTATTTTCGGGCATTAGAACGAAACCCCTTTTTACCACAAGCTTTTAATAATATGGCTGTGATCTGTCATTACGTGCGACTATCTCCACTATAGAAAAAAAGAACGAACAGCTAGTCAATGAAATACTAGAAACAAAAAAAAAAGGGCTTTCTACATAAGCATCGTCCAAAACGATTTTTTATCAGCTGTAGCAAATAAATAAACTTCATGGATCGCAATATGAAGTGAAGACTAGATATGCCTAAATACTTTCTTTCTATGGATAAAAAAAGATTTAATTGATAGAGGAAGCACCGTAAAGATCAATTGGAAAGGTTTTGGACCGATACAACAAGAGCTGTTTATTTATATCATAATATGAGATAAATCTTAGGAATCTACTTATGTAATAGAGTGGATCCCCTAAGGTATTGAGCAGCGGTGTAGCATCAGATCCTAAAGACAGTAAGTCTTTTTCTTTTTTATGAAGTATGAAAAAAAGTCTTTTTCAAAGATTCTATATAAATTTTTATATGAAAGCGGGATAGTTACCTTTCAGAAAATATTAATATCTAATAACATAACAGTGGACATACCTTTTTTTTCTGAAGGTAGGAGAAAAGATAAAACTTATTATATTAATTAATATATTAATTAAAAATATATTAATTAAATCAAAATGAAAGTTTGAAACTCATGTAATTACTCTCTTTTGTTTAATCCAAGAAAAACCGAATGAATATCTATAAGAAATCTCATTCAATTAGACATTCAAAAAGTGAAAGTTAGGTTAAAGTTCAAAAACTGGTACACCAAAACAAAAGAGTTGGTTGTCGAGCCGTATGAGGTAGGAAACTCTCAAGTACGGTTCTCAGGGAGGGAATTGACCCGCCTATTCCGACCGTGGAGAACAGGCCATTCAACAAGGAGATTCTGAAATGGCGGAGGCTTGGTTCGCTCAAGCCGCCGAGTATTGGAAACAGGCTATAACGCTTACTCCTGGTAATTATATTGAAGCACAGAATTGGTTGACGATCACGAGGCGCTTCGAATAAGAACTTTTGCTTTGTTTCTTTTTTTTTTTTTTATTATATATATATCTTTATTTGTTTTTACAATTAATCGTTTTTTAGTTTCTTGGCCCTCTCGGTCAAATAAAACAGATTCTTTTTTGCTATCAAAAGAACCAATAACAGAAAAAAAATTTCATT